TGTCATCTTTTACTTCCTTTTTTTGATTGTCTGAGTATTCAGCTAAGACCATTCCAATGCTCCTTTTCGCCATGCATAAACTGAACCAACAATTGGGATAAGCACAAAAATTAAAGCTTCCATAAAGACAGATACACCTAATACATCGAAACTCATTGCCCATGGATAAAGAAAGACCGTTTCAACATCAAAAACAACAAAAACTAGAGCAAACATGTAATAGCGGATTCGGAATTGTAACCAAGCATCCCCCATGGGTTCTATACCCGATTCATAACTAGAGAGCTTCTCTGGTCCTTCACTAATCGGAGCTAAAACCCCGGAAATTACAAATGCCAAGATAGGAATAACGCCTGATATTATTAGAAATGCCCAGAAAATATCATATTCGTGAAGCAGAAACATAAATGTACTCCTATTAAGGTGGAATAGGCTGAATTATTCGATTGGAATTTTCAATTCATCCGGAACTTCTTAGGCGAAACGAGAATTTCTTTTGATCAAATCAAACCGCATAGTTTAGAATTTGTTTGCTATAAGGCATGTCTTGTTTAAAGATTCATACAACGGAACCCCGCTTACATTTTTTTTTCATTAAAAAAAAAAAAAATGCAATTTCAGTAGTCATATGGGTAAAATGGCTAAAGATTTCTAGCATATTCCACTCAAAGTATTCTTTTCATTAAAATGTGGAGGATCCTCATTTCTTCTATTGATTCGATAGTAAACATAATCTAATCTAATGCACCAAACAATTCCATTTTCTTTCTTTTCCTTGTCCTAGATGAAAATTTTTATTTTCCTTAATAACACTTAGTAAAGTCAAACCAACGAATGATTTAGGTTTCGCTACAAAAAAGGTTTGTTTTAGAGCAAACCTACACTACATAATGAAAGATACCACAAAGTGGTAGAATCAACGGAATCATAAATGATCCACATAAAATACTTACATAAAATACTTATAATCTAATATAGAGGAAATGAAAACTAGATTAAACTAAAATAGAGAATGTCTACACAAAACAAAAATAGAATGTATTAGGGCTATACGGACTCGAACCGTAGACCTTCTCGGTAAAACAGATCAAACTGATTATTATCGAAATGATTCGAACTGTTTCAAAGACCCAACATGCATTTTTTTGCATTGGGCTCTTTCATCAACTGATGTAAATATCAGTTAGTCCACCATATTTTATCTTTACAGGAAAATAAGAGGATAATGAGATGGTTCCATGTGCTCTGATTCATTATTTGTATTTTGATACAGGAGCAATACCAAAGTGTTTCAAAGAAGGGTTACCTTGACTTAGGTCTGCTTCCGGCCTAGATCAACCTAAGTGAAATGGAATTTCTATCGCTCCGCTGCAAGAGTCAAATATGAAACTTCATACACCTTAAAGTTCATAGGACGAAAAGAGTTTCTTTTGAGGACCTTATACTCATTATGCCTAGCATTGAATGGACTGGGTATTTACCTTATCAATTATCAAATTAATGGCGGGTTCCATTTGATTGGGCACCTGAATTCGAACCCGAATCGGACCGAACCAAATATTTGTCAGGCTATTGTTCTCTTGTTCCCTCGAATCTATGGAGTAAGACATCGATTTTTCTTTCTCAATAAGAGAAATTATGTTCATTGCATAACGGGCTCCCTTGAAAAGCATTGGCGCACGTGTAAACGAGGTGCTCTACCTAACTGAGCTATAGCCCTTGTCATAGATATCTTAACATATGGATAATCTCTTGTCAAGATGGGTATTCCATGATACTACACGATAGCTCTCTGATCCGTTTTAATGGATTGGTATTGCTTAGAAATGATATTCCACCTATAATCCCCGAAGCGAGGGGTCCTTTTTTTGTGATAATAAATAACCTACTTAACTCAGTGGTTAGAGTATTGCTTTCATACGGCGGGAGTCATTGGTTCAAATCCAATAGTAGGTAAGGTAGAACTTATTAGATACCGGAGTCAATGGTATCTAATAAGTTTTTCTATCCATCTTCTTTTTTTCGTTGTATAATCAGGTTAGACTTGATTGTGTTCAACTGGTGGAAGCCAAATGTGATGTATAGTATAATAAAGAACTTCTAACGAACTTCTTTTTTATTTTTATTTTATGTATTTGTTTGTTTACTAGTAGGAAATAACACTGACAGCCTCTACTCGTGTCCTAGCTCGTCTGAGAGCTAGATTTGCCTCAATTGCTTGTCTCTTGCCCTGAGCTCTACTCAAGTTAGCTTCAGCTATTTCAAGAGCTTGTTGAGCTTCTTGCGGATCAATGTCAGTACTCATCTCCGCATCATTTCCTAAAATGGTGATCTCATTATTACTTATTCTAGCAAAACCGCCCATCAAAGCCACCGTTAACCATTGGTCGTTGAGGCGTATTCTCAAAAGACCTATATCTACAGCTGTGGCAATGGGGGCGTGATTTGGTAATACGCCAATTTGTCCACTATTAGTAGATAAAATGATTTCTTTCACTTT